GAGACAAAGGGATCATCTTTGAATAGGGAAAAGAGTGGATCCGGGGGGTCCCAAATGAATTGGCTTATTCGAAAAAAGCCTTGTTCTTTGGAAAATCTAGCTCGTGGCGGGTACTGCATGGTTTCACTCTGCAAGAACTCCGAATCCCCCTCTTGACGCTCATCCTCCTCTTGAAGCTCATCCTCCTCTTGAAGCTCATCCTTTTCATCATAAAGGATCCCCCGACCGGCCCAATAGGGAAATCCCAATTCATTGGGCCTTTCGATACAATCAAATAGAAATTCCCAAGGGCGCCATATTCTAGGAGCCCAGTCTATGTGATCGAAGAAACCCTCCTCTATTTCCCCTTCTTCAAACTCCGATTCGTATTTTTGATAGAGAAATTTCTGATCAACGATAGAACAAGATCCATTTTGCATCATATATAAGGGATTCCTTGGTTCGGGCCGAAGAAGGAATTTCACTCGATCATTATCAAACCGACTGCAATCTCTTTCTGTCCGCGAGGATGCCATCAGAGCGCCTTCTATTTCTACTAGGCCATGAACTAGATCAGAATCATTCTCAACGAACCGATAAGAAGTGATCCTATTTTTTTCATCGGGTCCGGGTAGAGACCAAAGGTCTTGAGCGACCGATCCGGCAGAACAACTCAAAAGATAAAGAAGTATCGTTAATTTCTTCATGCTCGTTCCAAGTTCGAAGTACCATTTGTACAAATAAGGATCCCCTTCTTCACACAATTGCTTCTTTATATAGATAGATATAGGATCTAGGAGGCAATTTCCTAGAAGTACTTTTTGCACAACAGCCCTTCCTATCTGATAGAAAAGGATCCCGTGATCCTGAACCGGTATTACATGGGCTCGCAAATCCCAAGTTTGTCTATGAAGAGCAGATCTAATTGTATTAGTGTCTAGAATTGATTTCTTCTGTGTAATACTAATTGATAGGGCCTCATTGGCAAGTGCTACAAGATCTCGTGCATTGGAACCCATGGCTGTGGACCCGAATCGATTAGTATGGAACATTTTCTTTTCCAAGTGAAATCCCCTAGTATATGAAAGAGTGAAAAAGCGCTTTCGTTGTTGTGGAATAAGAAGCCTTCGTATCTTAATACATGTATTGAATTGATTCGGGGCTATTAGAGCGGGATCCACTTTTTGGGGAATATGAGTCGAAGCAATAACAAGAATATTTCTAGTAGAACATCTTTCACAATCCCTGGAGAGATAGTTCACTAATAGACCGAGGGATAAGTCCTTCGACTCATTCATATCCAGATCATGAATGTCTGGAATCCATATTATGCAAGGAGACATTGCTTTTGCTAATTCGAAGTGAAGGGTGATAAAAAATCGGTCTACTTCCGCCAGCAGTTCAATATTGGTGAACTCATTCATCACATCCTCAGCTAGCCACTCTATACGCCGCAACTCCCTATCAAGGTCACTAGTATCAATATCGTCACTAGCATCAATAGAGTCACTAGCATCAATAGAGTCACTAACATCATAGTCACTCTCATCCTCCTCATCAAGAACAAACTCCCTAGGCTTGCTATCCGGGAACTTGTTCAGAAATACTGTAATGAAAGGAAGATAGGAGTTTGTCGTTAGGTATTTGACCAAATAGGATCGTCCGCTTCCTATAGAACCTATCACTAAAATACCCCTAGAGGGGGATAAGGCTAGGCGGAGCGAAAAGGGTTTTCCATGAGACGGGAAATGAAAACTATTAGCCCCACACGAAGTTTGTGAATAAGTGATTGTCTGATAATTAGCAAGGAATATCCGCCTTTCTGCTAAACAGGATGTATTGAACTCATAATTCATTAGATACTTTTGATGAATGTCAACTAAGTATCGTAAGTAAATTGCTCCCGGTTGTTCAATCATTTGATAAGCAGAGTCATTCTTTGATAAATGATCGCTATGAGTCAGACTCAATAGAATTTGATCAATACTTTTTTCTGCCGTTAAGGTGGAGATGGAGAACTGAACCAAGAAGTCTCTTTCTTTATCACTAATCGAATCACTGTTCGCGAACCAGAATTCTATTGGATTATCATCAATCCAATGATCGCCCACGTTTTCTCTTTTTCTTATCAATGAATAGATCTCTTTACTTGTATGACTTAGATGTCTCGTATTTCTCGAAAAAATGATTCGATTGATGGGATTTGGTATGATACTTATGAGATCGATGAGATTGATATTCAAATATTTCTTCTTAGAACGTATAGAATATCCTAATTGTTGCAATTGTTGCAGAGCAACTAGAAAGAGATTCTTTAACTTTAACCAGAAAGAATTCAGTTCAGATGTGGGATACCTATCCAGAAGTTTTCGCAACTCAATCATGTATGATGGATTCATCAAAGATTTGATCTTTTCGAACTCTGTCTGTAACTCACTATAGGCTCGGGAAACAAAGAAAAGACGTGTACAAACGAGATGTCCAGCAACAAGAAGAAGGAAAAGGATTGAATAGAGGAACT